AAAGAATTTTTCCCTCCCCTTTTTACAGATATGAATTTTATCGATCAGTAATAATAATAATGCCAGAAATTTGAGTCTAGTATACACAAAAATCGGAATTTCTGGCATTATTATTACTGATTTTATCAATTAAGCAATTTTGAATTTGATTCGGATAGTGATTCAAAAGGATGGTACATTTTTACACTCACAAAAGCGAATAGTTTTTTAGTACGAAGATTCTGTTGATTTCTTTCTAGATCTAATTAATATGTCATTCACTTAGTATCGCAGTATCCTATGATGGAAGCCAGGGCATATGTGCATCTGGTTGCTTGCATATAACATCTATGGTACAGACTATGTATTATAGGAAAAATGTACCATGACCGAATTTTTAATCGTGGATACATATATATCCTTAACATACTGAAACGGCTGCCATTATTGGTATCAAACCAATAGCGATTCATACAAGCTAAATCTTCTAATCGATAATTAGGCCAAAGAAAGAGCTTTAGTTTAATCAATTCATTTTTATCTCTAGCAAGGTGTTTACTTTCATCCAAAAATTGACCCCAGCTTTTTATGCTGTTCTCCTTGCAAAATACTGGATTTATATCCACACCATTCCTAAAATTGAAATTTAAAGAATTGAGAATTCTCAATTCTCTACGACGTCTAGACGATAAAATCATTTCAGGAACAAGCAAATCAAAATTATCCTTATCAACAGATTTTTGGTTTCCGTATCTTTGATTAGTTTGTTGCTTACTCTTATGAACCAATGAAATACCTATGGCTTGATACATAATCAATTCTTCCTGATTTGTTATATACAGGTTGGAGTGGTGGCTGAAAAGCATTATCCCCTGCTTCCACCATTCTTTAAAAGCCACACCCGGATAATCCGAGGCTACTAGGTTCGCCGGCCCCAGATTGCCCATTGAAACATAGAGCAAAGCCAGTCTTCTTTTTCTTGCCGCATTTTTTATGTTTTTCCACATAGAATAGAACTTGATAGGTTTCTGCATCGTCGGCACCGTCCGAGGCTCAAGGTCCTCTTCGAAAATCGGATACATGAGCTCAGACGAAATCAAAGCCACTCTCGGCTTCGAGCGACGCCGGTATTTTTTTTCTTTTTTCAGGAACCGTTTTTCATAATGTTCTGTCATAACTTCTTCGATGTTTTTACTAACATTTTTTGTTCCTGTCCTAACATTTTCTTTAACAATGTCTTTTTCTTTCCTAACAATTTCTTTTCCTTTCCTAACATTTTCTTTAACAATGTCTTTTTCTTTCCTAACAATTTCTTTAAGAAGTTCTTTTTCTTTCCTAACAATTTCTTTTCCTTTACTAAGAAGTTCTTTTTCTTTCCTAACAATTTCTTTTGCTTTACTAAGAAGTTCTTTTTCTTTCCTAACATTTTCTTCGTCTTGACTAAGATTTTCTTTTCCTTTCCTAACAAGTTTTTTTGCTTGACGAACAAGTTCTTCTTCTATCCTAACAATGAGTTTTTCTTTCCTAACAATTTCGTTTGCTTTACTAACAAGTTCGTTTTGTTTCCTACCAAGTTCTTTTACTTGACTAACAAGTTCTTTTGCTTTCCTATAAGAAACATTTTCTTCTTCTTTACTAACAGTTCTTTTTTTTTTACTAACAAGTTCTTCTTCTTCACTAACAATTTCTTTTCCTTTGAAATCTGAAAGAAGTAATTTGATTGGTCTAACCCACGGGTTCATTTTATATGTCTCCAGAGGTAGCATAACTTCTCGGACGAACCAATCTTTCTCAGTGGGGTTAGTGAAGAGTTCTTCATTCATTCCCATCCAATCAAAAAAGCTTTTTTTGTGTTTTTTGTGATTGAGCTCTTGGATTTCTGGATCCGAAGAAAGACTATCATAAATAAGACCTCTATTCTCAATTATTTGAGAATTATTAGTCCCAACCTTCGTATTTGTATTATGGTTAGGATCGATCTTCATCCAGGCCTCAGCCTCAAATTTGAGAATCTTACAATCAAAATCTAAAGATTTTCTATTTACGCCCTGGTCTAGATAATTCTTGTCTAGATAATGTTTGATAAAAATCTCCTCTGGTATATCAAATAATTTGTCTTTCTGTGTGGTGTAATTATAAGAAATCTCTTCTTTCTTATTTACTTGTAATGGCAATTTATAAATAGAGGAGTCCTTCTTAGTTTCAGAACAAAGAAATTTATATGCTAAAAGATCATATCTATAGTTTTTTTCCAACTTATTTTTTTGATTTGTTAATGAATATACTTCAGAATCATTTTGTTTTTTGTAATGAAGTAATTGGTCTTTTTCATATGAATCTCCTTTATTTAAATCTTTATTTTGAGGCGTATGGCGTTGGTTGACTCCATTTCGCCATTTTTGTGGCATTAATAGAGACCATCTAATCTGAGAGAAATTGTATTGATAATGACCTCTTAACCAGTTTTTCCATGGATTCGTTCCAAAATTTCGAAGTTTCTTATGCTTTAATTCGGAATGAAATATTCCTTGGCTTTCAAAAGAATCCTTTATTGCACTCTTAACAAAAAAAGATGTTCCGCGATATTTAAGAACAGATCTTAACTTATCACTAACTTGGGTTTGTGATAATTTGTAAAATACATATGCTTGTGACAGGGAAGATAAATCTGGTAAGGAAGAAAACAATTTAAGAAAAAGAGGTGACGCCCCTCTAAAGGTAATTCTTTTTTCATTTGTTTCATTAATTTTTTTTATGAAATTGATTCTACAAATATTAATGATCCTACAAATATTAATGATCCATAGAAAGATATCTAGGTATATTTTGTATATTTTTTCAATGAACAATTTTTGAAAATAATGCAATTTACTTATTAATCGAACTTTTCTTCTTTTTACAATTGTCCTAATATTTTTTGGTGATTCTACATTTTTTTTTTCTTTTGTAATTATTTCTATTTTCTTTTTGATTGTGCTTGTTTTATTAATCAAATTTTTGATTTTTTCTTCTGAATTTGTCAAAGCTGTAGATCGAATTTGACTAAATGATTCATGAATTATCTCATTGCTGATTATAGAATCTTTTTCTTTTTTAGTTTCACTCGATTCATATACTCCTCTCAATATTATATTTTCTTTTATTTTTTTGAAAAGTTCTTCTATTTTTCTTTTTAGAACTAGAACCGTTTTGATAAGCCATTTTATGCTTTCTTTTGAGCCTTTTAGAGCTCGAACAATTTTCTTTTTGATTGTTTTCTTGAACTTCTTCAGAAATTTTCTTATAACTGTAAAATCGGTCTTTTTCATTTTTTTTTTTCCGAATAATTTTTCACGTATACTATTTAGTTCTTTTAAAATGGGCCTCCAAAAAAGGTCAAAGGAAGGGTCGTATCGGATCTCACCCATAGGATGGTCAGATAGTCCCCAGAAAGCCCTTATAAAAGCAGAATCGGTATTGTCCACGCTTCTATCAGCCTCTGTGCGCCAAGGTTTCAAATAAAAAATACCGCTAATTTTGACCTGAAGACCTTCTTCGACCCAATTCTCCGGAAATAATTCTCCGGGAGGTAGAGTAGCACCGTCCTGGGTGCATCTAAAATGCTTCTCTCTCTTCCAGTCCTCGAAATCCTCAGACCACTCGGTCTTTTGCAATAATAAGAAACGGACAATAGTTTTAGCTATTATCACTGAAGGCAATGCAATATATTTTCTAAACAATGAGTTAAAAAATATTATACAAGCTCTTACTCCGAGCGCATATTCTATCATATCATCCCATTCTTCCATTGCCCGCCACTGTAGAAAATGGTGTTCGAAGTCTTGCATGTTGCTGACTTGTGTTTTCCTTTCTTTCCTGCCTTTCCTTTCTTTCCTGCCTTTCCTGCCTTTCCTGCCTTTCCTGCCTTTCCTGCCTTTCCTTTCTTTCCTGCCTTTCCTTTCTTTCCTGCCTTTCCTTTCTTTCCTGCCTTTCCTTTCTTTCCTGCCTTTCCTGCCTTTCCTGCCTTTCCTTTCTTTCCTGCCTTTCCTTTCTTTCCTGCCTTTCCTTTCTTTCCTGCCTTTCCTGCCTTTCCTTTCTTTCCTTTCTTTCCTTTCTTTTTCGTCTTTTTCGTCTTTTTCGTCTTTTTCGTCTTTTTCGTCTTTTTTTGTTTGTTCTTTGTTACGTTCGTTAAGAGTGAAAAGGCCCCCTTTTTTTTTGATTCTTTTGCTTCTAAACAACCCCAACCTATGCATCAACTTTTTGATTCTTTTGCTTCTAAACAACCCCAACCTATGCATCAAATTTTTGATTCTTTTGCTTACAAACTCCAATCCATGCATCAAATTTTTGATTATTTTGTTTACAAACTCCAACCTAGGCATCAAATTTTTGATTATTTTTCTTATAAACCCGAACCTATACATCAAATTTTTGATTTTCACAACAAGGACCGTCGGGTTCATGAACCCGAAATAAATAGACCATCTACTTTTTACGAAGCGGACAAAAAGAGGGGAATGCGGCCGGCTTTCAATCTGTCTTAGAATACACTTTTTACGCCTTTGGAAGCGCATAGAACCTTTGATTACCCCGGGGAAATACTTTCCAGCGCCCGTATATCGGTATATATAAAGGTCGTCTCTCACACAGTCAGAAGTATTCAGTGTATCAAGAATAGCGTTCTTATCAGCACAAAACTTCTCACTATCAATAGAAAATTGAGTATTACTATTCTCACTATCCGTCTTCTTCGTCTCTTTGTCTTTAGTACTATCTTTCTTTTTCTTGAACGCACCCGGAGGAGTAAAAAAAAGAATTTCTTTAAATTTTGCTGATTTAATCTCATACTCGTCCCGATTAACATGAAGACTGACATCACCGTACGAGTGCGCCTCTTGGGTTATGTTGCTGACTAATTTGTATATCCAACGAGGGACTCTGCGAAAGGTTTCTTGGTGAAAAGAAAATTTTCCCCGATAATATTTTTTTTGAATCTTTCTCGTTTTGTTTTCTTGCTGTTCCCGATCAATTAGTTTTTGTGT